AGGAGCGGAGCAGCTCGACCAGAGGGAGAGGAGTGAAGCTGCTCTAACGGATCTGAGTTCAGCTGCTGTACCAATAAGTGAAAGAAAAGGGCGGACCGCAACTAGACCTGAGAAAACAGCAGCTTTCAGGCATCCTCTCATTGAGGAGGTCTTAGATAGAAGATGAGCCGACAGTAGGACTCTCTTAGAGTGTGGGAGTATAACAGTAGCAGCAGTTATGGCCCCATACCCATGAGCATTGGCGTGAGCAGCTAAGCTAAGGTCGGAAAGGAAGAATGGGTGGGCTTACAGGCTGCCTATTTCCTCAGCCGATAAGAGAATCTGTCTTCAGCACAGATCAAGGCTTGTCGAAGATAAGTATCAAGTCCTCTATCGCTGGACTAGACTAGATTTCGAAGATTGAGGAGTGGCAACTCTCAATGGAATTCCAGAACCTACTCCCAAAAGAAGGGTAGTCTTTGACTACCTCTTTCTCCTGGCCTGGCTGGCTCTCCTACCTGGGATCCCAACTACCATCCATATCCGTTTACCCTACCTGCTATCGACAGTCCTTCCACCTGTTACTCACTCTCCGGAGGGAGATGGATGGATCGTGCTTGTGCTATCAAGCCGAAAAATGACTGCTTTCGAGCGGTATTCACGGAAATGAAAAAGATTGAATGGTTGTAAACAGATTCGCTAGTTGGTTGGCACTCTTTCACTAGTGATTGTAAGCTAGGTGCCCTTAAATGACAGGAGGGGAAGAAGCTCTAACGGAAGCATCCAATCAACCGGGAATCCCACCTTTCAGATTCTACATCTGCTACTGCTGGAGTGGAGAATGAATCTACTACCTGTGCCAGCAAACAAATACTAAAAATAAGAAAAGGCTAGGAGCGAAGCCAACCAACTCCTGAAAGAAAAACAAGAGCTTCCCCGGCAAACCACTAGAAGTTACCCATCGAGTCGAGCAATGATCCAATTGGAGAAGCAAGCTGCTCTTTGTCACCCCATTTCCCTTGGGACCAAGAACAAGCTCCAAAGAAGAAGAAGGACTTATCGCAATCTCAGGTACAATGGCTAGTTGGAAAGCCTTTCAATTCAAGCCAATCTCTTGATTCACATTCATGTGAAACCGTTGCAACCGATCCTGCATACCAATCATCCGCCGCTTACAGTAATGGCACTAAGCCAAGGTTTCTATGGATTCAGTCCTGTGGAAAAATACATATATTAGGGCAATTCAGTTAGTAGTGTCACCGGTCAATCCCTGGGACACTAGCGAGTCCGTCCTTAAAAGCCCTAAAGGGTCCATGAAGCCTTAGATACTCCAAGCCTCAATCTTTATTGTCCTTGAACCTAGACCATGGAAGTATGGTTATAGCCCCATTCCATTAGTGGGATCCATAGCCTACGGGTCTTTCCCAAGCCAGTAAAAGAAGAAGGTTTTCGAGGACTACCCTAAGCCGGCAGGACTTTCAGTTACAATGTCTAGGTTGGGCAAGCTTGGATGCCCCTAGTCCCAACAAGTTGCTGGTCGGGATCGTGAAACTATCGCTGTTTGGTCATAAGGATAATCGTTCTTATCTTATTAGGTCAGGGGCGGCCGGCCATAGGTTCGAATCCTGCCCCCGCCTAAGAACGATAGATGCTGTTGAGGTAGGGATTTCCTTTGTGTTCCGTGAGTGAAAGAGATTCGTCTTCCTACAAGAATTCTTGTTTAGGCAGTTCATACCATCCATACATAATGTTTTGATCTAAGATTTCCATTCTTCCATGTTTCCGCAGTAGCATATTGTTCCATGGAGCTAAGGTCCAAAATATGGAAGAAACAGGTGTTTCCACGACTCTACCACCCAGTCAATTCTGTTTCACTTAATCCCTATTTCATGGCCACATATCTTTCCGGCTAAGGAATGGGAAACTCTTCTTTTGTTACATGAATCCAATTTTCATTTCATCCGGGAAAAGCCATCTTTTTCTCAACAATGTCTTTGTCATTTGATCCAATAGCGTTCCGTTAGATAGGAACAGATTTGATAAATACTGATAACTCTCGGATAGAGTATTAGAACGGAAAAATCCATTAGATAATGAACTATTGGTTCTAAGCCATCTCTGGCGATGAATCAACAATTCGAAATGCTTTTCTTGCGTATTCTTGATAAACCAGCGTTTAGACATAGATGTAGAAGGATCTGTTTGGGAAGTAAGAAGCCCCCTTGACATCTCTTCATCTGCAAAGAATTCTCGATGGGAAAACACAGAGACAAAAGGCTGATCTTTGAATAGGAAAAAGAGTGGATCCGCAGGGTCCCAAATGAATTGGCTTATTCGAAAAAAGCCTTGTTCTTTGGAAGATCTATCTCGTGTCTGGTACTGCATGGTTCCACTCTGCAAGAACTCCGAATCATTCTCTTGAAGCTCATCCTCTTCATCATAAATGATCCGCTTGCCCCGAAATGACCTGGCCCAATAGGGAAATCCCAATTCATTGGGCCTTTCGATACAATCAAATAGA